TAATTTAGCTTTGAAATATTAGTATTCAGGTTATTTGGCCTTTTTTTGATACTAAATTTTAGGCTTTGTGTGAGGCGAGTTTAATATTTGTTTATGTATTATATATAATATGTGATGGCATAAGTCAGCCCCTTCTATAATTTGTTGACTTTGATACATTTAGCGGATCTTCCTTGGTTTCGGGGTTTGACAAGGATATAGGATTTGTTACGTGTAAGGGGGTAAGGGGGTTTGTCGCGCAAAAACGGGGGGCATATAGTATAAGGGTGAGATAGATAAGGATGTCTTATGCACTTGAGATAAACGTATGTAATTCTTAAGTTATGTCATTTAATCATTAACCTATATTACCTGAAATAACGAATGTTCCACCTTAATCGTACAGTTGATGTGCATTCTGAGATGTATGGGAAAGTAAACCGGAAAGAGGTACGTTATGCATATAAAAGAACGCCCGGCATGGTGGGTAACGAGACATATGTACTACACCATCAAATATGCCAGGATAAATAATAGTTTGGGGAATAAATAATATTATGTCCCTGAAATAGGAACCAGATGCCAGTAATAGTTCACTAAGTGTTACCCTCACGATTATTGTCCCTGACCCTATCATGGATTATTAACCTTTATATATACTGGTTGGTGGTTTCTTACTACATATATATTACTCAGGAAATTAGGGTAAGGTCGGGCAAGGAGATGTTGTGAACGATTTTAACGGGATTAATCGATTACTCAGCTTTAAAAAAGAGTATGGGAGTCTTAACTACCTATGCTATTTAACATGACCTAGTAATGTACCTGCTTTATGGTTCAAATAGTTTATTGGTGATATTACATGAATGTACTATTACATTAATGTAATATTATGCATAATATGTACTATACCATAACCGCATGCAGAAAATAGTTTAATTTAGAATTCTGGCTTTGGGAGCCAGGGGTGAGAGTTAGAATCTCTTTTTTCTGGCGCTAGGGGGGATTTTAACCTCCGATCTTCGGATTACAAGACCGATGCTTTTAAGCTAAGCTACTAGGGCAGGCTCATTCTAGGGCTTTATTTTCTAGTCACCCGGCTAGTGGGATTAGGATGAGGAATAAAGCGAAATAAAGGACAGATGCGATTTGTCCAATGATGATGAATGGGTGTTCGACTGGTATCCCTCCAATTCATGTTAAAATGACTATGTCTGCAACTAGTGTTCAAAATAAGAACTGGGTGATTGGTCGGAATGTAAGTCCTCGTTGTTTGGACGTGTGGAGGATTGGAACAACTATTAGGACCAAAATAGAAAATAGAAGTGCTAGTACTCCGCCCAGTTTATTGGGAATTGATCGTAGGATGGCATAGGCAAATAAAAAGTATCACTCGGGCTTGATGTGAGGGGGCGTGACTAGGGGGTTGGCGGGGGTAAAGTTTTCTGGGTCTCCTAGGAGGTTCGGGGAGAATAGTGCTAGGGATGTGAGTGCTAGTACCACGAAGCCTAAGAGGTCTTTATAGGAGAAGTAGGGGTGAAAGGAGATTTTGTCTGCATCAGAGTTTAGGCCTGCAGGGTTGTTGGAGCCTGTTTCGTGGAGGAAAAGTAGGTGCAGAACGGTTACTGCGGCAACGATAAAGGGGAATAAGAAGTGGAAGGCAAAGAATCGTGTTAGGGTTGCATTGTCTACTGAGAATCCGCCTCAGATTCATTGGACTAGCATATCTCCCATGTAGGGGACGGCCGAAAGAAGATTTGTAATTACTGTGGCGCCTCAGAAGGATATTTGGCCTCAGGGTAAGACATAGCCTACAAAGGCTGTTATTATTACTAGCAGAAATAGTACAACTCCAATATTTCAGGTTTCTTTATAGAGATAAGATCCGTAGTAAAGACCTCGGGCAATGTGAAGGTAGAGGCAAATGAAGAAGAAGGATGCTCCGTTGGCGTGTATATTTCGGATAAGTCATCCGTAATTTACGTCTCGGCAAATGTGGGCCACTGAAGAGAAGGCCGTGGAGATATCAGAGGTGTAATGTATTGCTAGGAATAGTCCCGTTAGGATTTGGGTAATTAAGCAGAGTCCTAGCAGTGAGCCAAAGTTCCATCATACTGAGATGTTTGATGGGGCTGGAAGGTCAACTAGTGCGTCGTTAGCAATTTTAATTAGTGGGTGGGTTTTTCGTAGGCTTGCCATTAGGGGTTCTTATAGTTGAATAACAACGGTGGTTCTTCAAGTCACTGGTCTCGGTTAGAATCCGGGTGAGAATTATGACTTATCTTGTATCTTTACTGTTAATAGCTTTAATTGTGGGCTTGGTTGCCGTAGCTTCAAACCCTGCGCCTTATTTTGCTGCTCTTGGTTTGGTAGTAGCTGCGGGGGTTGGGTGTGGGGTGTTGGTTAGTCACGGGGGGTCTTTTCTGTCTTTGGTTCTTTTTTTAATCTATTTGGGGGGAATGCTTGTAGTGTTTGCTTACTCAGCAGCCTTGGCCGCTGAGCCCTTCCCCGAGGCTTGGGGGGATCGGTCTGTGGTGGGTTATGTTTTAGTTTATTTGCTGGGGGTTGGGATTATGGTTGGGGTGTCTTGGGAGAATTGATATGAGGGGTCTTGGGTAGTTGTTGATGGGTTGAAAGAGTTTTCTGTGTTGCGGGGGGATACTAGTGGGGTGGCTGAAATGTATTCGTCGGGGGGTGGAATGTTGGTTATTTGTGCGTGGGTCCTACTTTTAACTTTGTTTGTGGTGTTGGAGCTGACTCGGGGCTTAAGTCGGGGAACTCTTCGGGCGGTTTAGATGGTGGCTAGGAGTACAGCGAGGGCCACGGTTAATAAAAATATTGTTAAGTAGGTCTTGATTATTCCTCGTTGGGTGTCACTGATGGTTTTGGCCATTTTAATTTGGGCTGAAGATGCCCCTTTTGGGCCGGCGGCTTCAAATCATGTTTGGTCTACTATTTGGGTGGCAGCTAGTTGGCCAAGTGTGAGGTTAAGTTTGGGTAAGAGTCGGTGGACTACTGGAGGAAAATATCCTAGCATGTTTGAAAAATGGTGTGTTTGGGTAATTGGGTTGGTTTTATATTGTTTGTTTGTGAGCGTGGCGAGCTCTATGGCTGTTAGTAGTCCAATGATTGTTACTGCCAGGGCGGCTGTTTTAAGGGCTAGGGGTATGGATATGACTGGTGATTTGGAGGGGAGGAAGTTGGAGGTAATGATAAGTCCTGCGATAATGCTTCCTCAGGCAAGTCGTTTGATTGGGTTAATTACTGATGGGTTGTTTTCGTTGATGGGGGAGAGGGGTAGGAATCGGGGGGTTCCTATGGATACAAAGAAAACGACTCGGAAGCTGTAAACAGCGGTAAAAGAGGTGGCGATTAGGGTGAGAATTAGGGCTCAGGCGTTTAGGTAAGAGGTGTTTAGGGCTTCAATGATGGCGTCTTTTGAGAAGAATCCGGCCAGAAAGGGGGTACCTGTGAGTGCGAGGCTTCCAATTGTTAGGCAGGTCGAGGTAAATGGCAGGAGGTTTTGCAGTCCTCCTATTTTTCGGATGTCTTGTTCATCATTAAGGCTGTGGATGATTGAACCGGAGCAGAGGAATAGCATTGCTTTAAAGAAGGCGTGCGTGCAGATATGAAGGAATGCTAGTTGTGGTTGGTTTAATCCAATTGTGACTATTATTAGTCCAAGCTGGCTTGATGTTGAAAAAGCTACGATTTTTTTGATGTCGTTTTGGGTAAGGGCGCAGGCGGCAGTGAATAGAGTAGTTAGGGCCCCAAGGCATAGGCAGGTTGTTAGGGCAAGTTGGTTATTTTCCATAATTGGGTGTAGGCGGATGAGAAGAAAGATCCCGGCCACGACTATCGTGCTAGAGTGGAGTAGGGCAGAGACTGGTGTAGGGCCTTCCATGGCTGCTGGGAGCCATGGGTGGAGTCCAAATTGGGCAGATTTTCCAGTTGCTGCTAGGATGAGGCCGATTAAGGGAAGGGTTATGTTAAAGTCTTTGGATAAAAGGAAGATCTGTTGGATCTCTCAGGAGTTTAGGTTTATTGCGAGTCAGGCTATGGTCATGATTAGTCCGATATCACCCACCCGGTTGTAGATTACGGCTTGTAGGGCTGCTGTATTAGCATCGGCCCGCCCAAACCATCAGCCGATGAGGAGGAAAGATATAATTCCAACACCCTCCCAGCCAATAAATAGTTGGAATATATTGTTGGCTGTAACCAAGATGACCATGGCTACTAAGAATATTAGTAAGTATTTAAAGAAGCGATTTATGTACGGGTCGGCGTGTATGTATCAAGAAGCAAATTCGAGGATTGATCAAGTTACGTAGAGGGCAATGGGGGTGAAAATGAGGGAGTAGTGGTCGAATTTAAAGCTAATATTGATGTCAAATGTTGTGGTGTTTATTCATTGTCAGTTTGTAACAATAGTTTCAGTTCCTTGGTCGAGAAACACTATTAGGGGCAGGAGGCTGATGAAGAATGCGGAGCTTACGGCGGTTTTGACGTGGGAGGTTGCTCATTTTGGGCTTTGTGGGTTGGGGCTTAGTGAGGTAAGTAGGGGGCAGATCAGGATAATAATGACTAGCAGTAATGAGGATGACAAGATCAGGGGTGTTGGATGCATAGCTTCCACTTGGATTTGCACCAAGAGTTTTTGGTTCCTAAGACCAATGGATGAGCTGTTATCCTTTAGAAGCACGAGAGAGCCACGGAGTTTAACCGTGGGGTGTAAGTATTAGCAGTGCTTATTGCCTCGGGCCTTTCTCTGTGAGTAAGAGGATTTTAACCTCTATCTTTAGAATCACAATCTGGTGTTTTTAATTAAACTATACTTACTAGTAGCATCAGCCTCATATAATCTCTGGTTTTGTTACTAAGAGGAGAACTGGGACTAGATGTAGTGTCATGAGGAGGTGCTCTCGGGTGTGAAACGGGGGTAGTCCCATGATGTGGGTGGGGGCTGGGCCTCGCTGTGACATTAGGAATAGGTAGAGAGAGTAGCTGGCTGTAATAAGTGTTCCCACCCCTGTGAGAATAATAGTTAGTGGGGATCAATTAAAAAGGGTAGAGATGATTATAATTTCTCCTATAAGGTTGGGAAGGGGGGGTAGTGCCAGGTTGGCTAAGTTGGCAATGAATCATCAAACTGTTGTTAAGGGGAAGATTACTTGTAAACCTCGTGCAAGAACCATAGTTCGACTGTGGGTTCGTTCATAGGCAGTATTGGCCAGGCAAAATAGTGCGGAGGATACAAGGCCGTGGGCGATTATTAAAATAATTGCTCCCGTGAATCCTCATGGGGTCTGGATGAGAATGCCTCCTGCGACCAGGCCTATATGGCTTACTGAGGAGTAGGCGATGAGTGATTTTAGGTCTGTTTGACGTAGGCAAATTGAGCCGGTTATGATGATGCCTCATAAGGCTAAAATGATAAAGGGGTATGCCAGTTCTTTGGAGAGGGGGTCAAGTATTGCTATTATCCGTATTATGCCGTAGCCTCCAAGCTTAAGAAGCACTGCGGCTAGTACTATAGAGCCGGCTACTGGAGCCTCTACGTGTGCTTTGGGTAGTCAGAGGTGAACTCCATATAGGGGCATTTTAACCAAAAATGCGATTAGGCATCCGGCTCATCAGACTTTATGGCCTCATGAGGTTAGGGTTAGGGGCTGGGAGTGTTGTAGAATGAGTAGAGATAGGGTTCCGGTTGATTGTTGAAGGAGGAGGAGGGCTACTAATAGGGGCAAAGAGCCTGCTAGCGTGTAGAATAAAAAGTAGGTTCCTGCATTTAGGCGTTCGGTTTGATTTCCTCAGCGGGTGATAATAATGAGGGTGGGAATGAGTGTGGCTTCAAACATAACATAAAATATAATAATCTCGGTGGCACCGAATGCTATAATTAGGAAGGCTTGGAGGGAGGTTAAAAGGGTAATATAAAGGCGCTGGCGTACAATGGGTTCTGGTGTAATATGGTTTTGGCTGGCTAAAATTATCAGGGGAAGTAGTCAACATGTCAGAACAAGGAGGGGGGTGGATAGGGGGTCTGTGGCTAGATAAAGGTTGGAGGTGGTTCATCCAACTTCTGATGTCCATTTTAGCCAGGTAAGGCTAACTAGGGCGATTAGTAGTCCGTGCGTGATTGTTGTTGACCACAGTCATTTGGGTGATGTTAGTCAAATTGTTGGAAATAGCATGATTGTTGGAATTAGTACTTTTAGCATTGTAGTAGGTTTAGGTTTTGTAGGCGGTCAGTTCCGTGGGTGCGGGCTGTGGCAACTAAAAGTGCTAGGCCTGCACTTGCTTCACAGGCGGAGAATGCTAGGAGGAGTATTGGTGCTGCGGAGAATCCTATGGATTCAAATTGTAGGGCTCAGAGGGCTAGCGCAATAAATAAGGATAGTATTATTCCCTCTAGGCACAATAGGGCTGAGAGCAGATGGGTGCGATGAAATGCAAGGCCCATAAGTCCTAAGATGAATGCTGAGGTGAAGCTGAAGTGAACGGGTGTCATAAGGGGGTCGTGGGTTTTAACCACGGTTTTCTGAGCCGAAATCAGAGGTCTTATTTTGGACTAACTCCCTATTCTGCTCACTCTAGGCCCCCTTGTGCTCATTCGTAGATTAGGCCCAGGGTTAGTAAGATAAGGACTGCTGTTGCTCAGAAGAAAGTTTCTGTGGGGTCGTAGAGTTGGTCGCCTCAGGGCAGGGGGAGGAGGAGGGCAATTTCCAGGTCAAACAATAGGAATAAGATAGCAACTAGAAAAAATCGGATGGAGAATGGGAGTCGGGCGGATCCAAGGGGGTCAAAACCGCATTCGTAGGGCGATAGTTTTTCTGCGTCAGGGTTTATTTGGGGGAGTCAAAAGGACACAACCGCTAAGATAGAGGATAGGGCAACTGTAATAGTTAAGATAGAAGTAACTAAGTTCATTATCTTTCCTTGGGCTTCAACCAAGACGGGGTGATTGGAAGTCACTCGTACTAGCATTAATACTAGAAAGATTATGAGCCTCATCAGTAGATGGATACGTATAAGAACAGTCATACTACGTCAACAAAATGTCAGTATCATGCGGCGGCTTCAAAGCCAAAGTGGTGCTCGGATGTAAAGTGGTATTGGATCTGACGTAAAAGGCAGACGGCTAAAAATGAGGACCCGATGATAACATGGAGGCCGTGGAATCCTGTGGCTACGAAGAATGTTGACCCATAGACCCCGTCTGCAATTGTGAAGGGGGCTTCATAGTATTCTATGGCCTGAAGGGCTGTAAAATAAAGCCCCAGTAGAATAGTAAGTGCAAGGGCCTGAATGGCTTGTTTTCGGTTCCCTTCTATAAGGCTGTGGTGGGCCCATGTCACTGTAACCCCTGATGCCAGGAGTACGGCTGTGTTAAGCAGGGGGACCTCAAAAGGGTCTAGGGGGGTGATTCCCGCTGGGGGTCAGTATCCTCCAAGTTCAGGGGTGGGTGCTAAACTTGAGTGGTAGAAGGCTCAGAAGAACCCTAGGAAAAAGAAGACTTCGGATGTAATGAAGAGAATCATTCCATACCGTAGGCCTTTTTGGACGGGGGGTGTATGGTGGCCTTGGAAGGTCCCTTCTCGAATAATATCTCGTCATCATTGGTATATAGTTAAAAGAAGTAAAATTAGTCCGAGGGTTATTAAGGCGGTTGAGTGGAAGTGGAACCAGATCGCTAGGCCAGAGGTCATTAGTAGAGCTCCGATTGCGCCGGTTAGGGGTCATGGGCTTGGATCAACCATGTGGTATGCATGTGCTTGGTGGGCCATTAAACGTTCTCTTGTAAGTATAGGCTTAAGAGTAGAACAAACACGTAGGCTTGAATTATTGCGACTGCGACTTCTAGAAGGGTCAAGAGGAAAAGAACTGCGGCTGTTAGGATTGCTACGGTGGGCATTATTGGAAGAAGGACGAATACAGCCGTAGCGATGAGTTGAATTAGTAAGTGTCCGGCAGTTAGGTTGGCTGTTAGCCGTACGCCTAGGGCCAAAGGTCGAATAAATAGGCTAATGGTTTCGATAATAATTAGTACGGGAATCAGTGGAATAGGGGTCCCTTCTGGGAGGAGATGTCCTAGGGCAACCGTTGGTTGGTTTCGCATCCCAATAAGGACTGTTGCAAGCCATAGTGGGACAGCAAGTCCTATATTTAGGGACAGTTGGGTGGTCGGGGTGAAGGTGTATGGTAGGAGCCCCAGTATGTTAATGGTAATTAGGAATACTATTAGTGAGGCTAATAGAAGGGCCCATTTGTGGCCGCCTGTATTGAGGGGTAATATAAGTTGGTTGGTAAAGCGGTTAATTAGTCATCCTTGAATTGTGGTAAGGCGGTTATTTACTCAGCGGGAGGAAGGAGAGGGGAAAAGTACTCAGGGCAGTACGATTGCAATTGCAATTAGGGGGATTCCCAGGTATGACGGGCTTGCAAATTGATCGAAGAAGCTTATTGCCATGGTCAGTCTCAGGGTTCGGTACTGTGCTTTTCAGCGCTTAGAGGGGTGGGTTCGTTTGGTGTGATGTGGCCTATCACTTTGGTTGGGATAACAGTAAGGAAAATTACTCATGAAAATACTAAAATTGCAAATCAGGGGGCTGGATTTAATTGAGGCATTTCACTAGAGGTGGTTGGGAGGCACCAATCTTTGGCTTAAAAGGCCAATGCTGTTACCCTGGTTTAGCTTCCTAGTGAGGCGTCTTCTAGCATGAGCGTGGATCAGTTTTCAAAGTGTGTTAGCGGAACTGCTTCAACTACAATAGGCATAAAGCTGTGGTTTGCCCCGCAGATCTCTGAGCATTGTCCATAAAATACTCCGGGACGGGCGGCAATAAAGGCGGTTTGGTTAAGGCGTCCTGGGACTGCGTCTATTTTTACTCCTAGGGAGGGGACAGCTCAGGAGTGTAGGACGTCTTCAGCGGAGACGAGAACACGAATTGGGGACTCTATAGGGATTACCATTCGATGGTCTGTTTCTAGAAGTCGGAATTGTCCGGGGGAGAGGTCTTGGGTGGGGATTATATAGGAGTCAAAGCCCAGGCTTTCAAAGTCAGTGTACTCGTAGCTTCAGTACCACTGGTGTCCTATGGCTTTAATTGTTAGGTGGGGGTCATTAATCTCGTCTATAAGATACAGAATTCGTAATGAGGGGAGAGCAATTAAAATGAGAATTACAGCTGGGAGCACTGTTCATACAATTTCGATTTCTTGTGAGTCTAAAATATATTTGTTAGTAAGTTTTGTTGAGACTATTGCAACAATAATATAAAGTACTAGAGTACTAATTAAAAATACAATTATTAGGGCATGGTCATGAAAGTGAAGAAGTTCTTCTATTACGGGTGACGCCGCGTCTTGGAATCCTAATTGTGAGGGATGTGCCATTAAGCTGAGAGCTTAAGACATGCAGGGGTTTAACCTACTATTTCACCTTGACAAAGTGATGTAATTTACAAGTTTACTAATGTCTTATAAGGAAGTGGCAGAGTGGTTATGTGGCTGGCTTGAAACCAGTTTATGGGGGTTCAATTCCTCCCTTCCTCGGCTAACATGATTTAACTTGAACGAATGCTGGCTCCTCAAATGTGTGGTATGGTGGAGGGCAGCCGTGGAGTCATTCTACATTTGTTGTGGTTAGTTCAACAGACAGTACTTCTCGTTTGGCGGCAAAGGCCTCTCAGAGGATAAACAAGAACATAATAACTGCTACGAGTGAAATTAGTGACCCAATAGAGGACACTGTGTTTCATAATGCGTAGGCATCCGGGTAGTCTGAGTATCGTCGTGGCATTCCTGCTAGGCCTAGGAAGTGTTGTGGGAAGAATGTAAGGTTGACTCCTACAAATATTACTGCGAAGTGAATTTTTGTTCAGGTGCTGTGAAGTGTATACCCGGTAAATAGGGGGAATCAGTGGACAAACCCTGCCATGATGGCAAATACAGCTCCCATTGAGAGGACATAGTGGAAGTGGGCGACCACGTAGTATGTGTCGTGAAGGACAATGTCGAGGGATGAGTTGGATAATACAATCCCCGTTAATCCTCCAACTGTAAATAGAAAGATAAAGCCTAGGGCCCACAATAGTGGTGTTTCTCATTTAATTGAGCCTCCGTGGAGGGTTGCGAGCCAGCTAAAGACTTTGACGCCGGTTGGAATGGCAATAATTATTGTTGCAGACGTAAAGTATGCTCGTGTGTCCACATCTATTCCTACTGTAAATATGTGGTGGGCTCAGACAATGAACCCTAGAAGGCCAATGGCTATCATCGCTCATACTATTCCCATGTAGCCAAAGGGCTCTTTTTTGCCGGCATAGTATGCTACAACATGTGAGATAATCCCAAACCCTGGTAAAATGAGAATGTACACCTCGGGGTGACCAAAGAATCAGAACAGGTGCTGGTAAAGAATGGGGTCTCCTCCTCCCGCAGGGTCAAAGAATGTTGTGTTAAGGTTTCGGTCTGTTAATAGCATTGTAATTCCGGCGGCAAGTACTGGTAGGGACAACAGGAGGAGGACAGCTGTGACGAGTACGGCCCATACGAATAAAGGTGTTTGATATTGAGAGATGGCTGGGGGTTTTATATTAATTGTTGTAGTGATGAAGTTGATGGCACCCAAGATTGATGACACACCGGCCAAATGGAGGGAAAAGATGGTCAGGTCTACTGATGCGCCTGCGTGGGCCAGGTTCCCGGCGAGCGGGGGATAAACAGTTCATCCTGTCCCGGCTCCAGCTTCTACACCGGAGGAGGCTAGTAGTAGGAGGAAAGAGGGGGGCAGGAGTCAAAAGCTCATATTATTTATTCGGGGGAATGCCATGTCTGGGGCCCCAATCATTAGGGGGACTAGTCAGTTGCCAAAGCCCCCAATGAGAATTGGCATTACTATAAAGAAGATTATAACAAAGGCATGTGCGGTAACGATGACGTTATAGATTTGATCGTCGCCGAGAAGGGATCCGGGTTGGTTTAGCTCAGCTCGGATTAGCAGGCTGAGGGCGGTTCCAACTATTCCGGCTCAGGCACCAAATACAAGATATAGGGTGCCAATGTCTTTGTGGTTGGTAGAGAAGAATCAGCGCGTGATTGCCACAGGTAGGATGGCCGAAATAGGTGGTGGGTTGTAGCCCCAAAGATAGAGGTTTAAGTCCTCTTCCTATCAGAGCCCCGTGGTGAAGACCACATTAGATTGCAAATCCAAAGACGCAGATTAACATCTGCCGGGGCTTTCCCGCCTTACTCCGCTAACGGCGGGAAAGGTAGATGAATGCTCGCTGGCTTGAGCGCTTAGCTGTTAACTAAGAGTTTGTAGGATCGAGGCCTTCTCATCTAGAAAAGCTTTAGCTTAATTAAAGTGTCTGATTTGCATTCAGAAGATGTAGGATAAAGTCCTGCAAGTTTTAGTCAGGGGCTAGGAGATTCTCACTCCTACTTAGAGCTTTGAAGGCTCTTGGTCTAGTGTTATCCTAAGCCTCTAGGTAGACAACGCCAGGATTGTGGGGGCGAGGGGTAGTAGCCCTAGGGTTGTGGTTGTGGTTAGGGCCAAGGCGAGTGTTGATTGGGTTGTGTGAATGCGTCATGGTGTTGAGGCATTAGCTGTGTTTGGGGAAATTGTAAGGGTTATTGCGTAGCAGAGTCGTAAATAAAAGTATAGGCTCAGGAGGGCGGCCAGGGCCATAATTGTTGCGGTGGCCGGAAGGTCTTGTTTGGTTAGTTCTTGTAGGATTAGTCACTTTGGCATAAATCCTGTTAAGGGGGGGAGTCCGCCGAGGGATAGTAGGGCCAGGGCTGTGGTTGATGCTAGAATTGGGCTTTTTGACCATGTTGCGGTTAAGGTGTTAATTTTTGTGGCTGATGCTATTTTTAGTGACAAAAATGCTGTAGATGTTATGAAGATGTAAAGTCCTAGGGTGAGTAGGGTTAGTTGGGGGGCGTATTGTAGGATAATAAGTATCCATCCTATATGTGCGATTGAGGAGTAGGCTAGGATTTTGCGTAGTTGTGTTTGGTTAAGTCCGCCTCATCCTCCAATTAGTGTTGAGAGGAGACCTAAAGTTGTAAGAAGCGCTGGGCTGGTGTTGGGGGCTATTTGAATAATGAGGGCAAAGGGGGCTAGTTTTTGTCATGTGGCTAGAATTAGCCCTGTTGTTAAGTCTAGTCCTTGGAGGACTTCTGGTATTCAGAAGTGTACTGGTGCAAGTCCCACTTTTAGGGCTAGGGCCATAATGGTCAGGGAGGAGGCAAGGGGGTGGGTTATGTTGTTGATGTCTCATTCTCCTGTTGCTCATGCGTTCGTAGTGGCTGCAAATAAGATTATTGCTGCTGCGGTAGCTTGGGTTAAAAAGTATTTGGTGGTTGCTTCTACAGCTCGGGGGTGGTGTTGTTGGGCTATGAGGGGTAGAATTGCTAGGGTATTAACTTCTAGTCCTATTCAGGCAAGTATTCAGTGGGAGCTGGCAAAAGTTAGGGTGGTCCCCAATCCCAAGCTTGATAGAAGAATTATAAGTACGAAGGGGTTCATTGACGAGGGAGGGGCTTTAACCGTCATGTTCGGGGTATGGGCCCGAAAGCTTGATTAGCTGACCTTGTCATAGAAAGTGGTGTAGTGGAAGCACCTAGAGTTTTGATCTCTTGAGTATGGGTTCGACTCCCTTCTTTCTAGGAACTGGAGGGGCTTTAACCCTCATAAGCCACTCTATCAAAGTGGTCCTTGGGCATTCAGGCACGGTTCCGGTTAATTATAGTTGTGGGGGGAGTCCTGCGAATGCGATTGGTAGGGCGGTGTGTCATAGGACTAGGGCCAGGGTGAGTGGGAGGAAGTTTTTTCATACTAGGTGCATAAGTTGGTCGTAACGGAATCGGGGGTAGGAGGCCCGAACTCATAGAAAAACCACGGAGAGGAGTGCGGCTTTGGTTATTAAGTTGATTGTTGTTAGTTCTGGAATGGCGGGTACGTGAGAGGCTCCAAGAAATAGGACGGCGGAAAGGGTGTTTATTAGTAGAATATTAGCATATTCGGCTAGGAAAAATAAGGCGAAGGGGCCACCGGCGTATTCTACGTTAAACCCTGAGACCAATTCGGACTCTCCCTCGGTCAGGTCAAAGGGGGCACGGTTTGTTTCTGCTAAGGTTGAGATGTACCATATTGCAGCTAGGGGTCAGGCTGGAAGTAACAGTCAGACGGCTTCTTGGGCGGTGTTGAATGTTTGGAGAGTGTAGCCTCCTGAGAAGATAATAATAGATAGGAGGATTAGCCCTAGGCTTACTTCGTAAGAGATTGTTTGGGCCACAGCTCGTAGGGCGCCAATAAGGGCGTACTTTGAGTTTGATGCTCATCCTGATCCTAGAATTGAATATACTGCGAGGCTTGATAGCGCAAGGATAAATAGAACTCCTAGGTTGAGGTCAATGACTGGGTGTGGTATTGGTAGGGGCGCTCATAGAGTTATGGCTAGTGTGAGAGCTAGTATAGGGGTTGCTAGAAATAGTATTGGCGATGCAGTTGATGGTCGGACGGGTTCTTTAATGAATAGTTTTACACCATCGGCGATGGGTTGAAGGAGTCCGTAGGGTCCTACAATGTTTGGGCCTTTTCGTAGTTGTATGTACCCTAATACTTTTCGTTCAAGAAGTGTCAAGAATGCTACGGCTAGCAGTACTGGGACAATGTATGCAAGGGGGTTAATAAGGTGGGTGAGTAGAGTGTTTAGCATAAACTAAGAAGAGGATTTGAACCTCTGGCTGAAAGGGCTTAGGCCTTTTGCAATTACCATGCTCTGCCATCTTAGTATAGCCTTATTTTGGCGGTGGGATGTGTTCTCCCTTTCTTTGATTTAGTTGTTTTCATCAATTAGGGGTGGGGCGCACTTTTAGTGTTGGCCCCTCTTTTCCGGTCCTTTCGTACTAGGAAAGGTAACGTCACAGATAGAAACTGACCTGGATTGCTCCGGTCTGAACTCAGATCACGTAGGACTTTAATCGTTGAACAAACGAACCCTTAATAGCGGCTGCACCATTAGGATGTCCTGATCCAACATCGAGGTCGTAAACCCCCTCGTCGATATGGACTCTGGGAGAGGATTGCGCTGTTATCCCTAGGGTAACTTGGTCCGTTGATCGGCTTTGTGGGCCGGATCATTTTTGGTCAGATTTTCTGTGACTTAGAAATGTCTTTCTTGGTTTTAAGCTTGTCAGCTCAGTCCACTCGGAGGATTTTTTTTTCTCCGTGGTCGCCCCAACCGAAGGTAAAATTCCATAATTCATTAGGTTTATGCTGTTTTTAGTTGCTTGACGTGACTGGGTTTGTACCTTAAGCTCCAAAGGGTCTTCTCGTCTTGTGTGTTTATGCCCGCTTCTGCACGGGGAGATCAATTTCACTGACTTGAAAGGGGAGACAGTTAAGCCCTCGTTTAGCCATTCATACAGGTCTTCATTTAAAAGACAAGTGATTGCGCTACCTTTGCACGGTCAAAATACCGCGGCCGTTGAACTTGTGGTCACTGGGCAGGCTGGACCTCCTATACTTCGGGGTTTGCAGGAGGCGATGTTTTTGGTAAACAGGCGAGGTTTGTGTTTGCCGAGTTCCTTCCTTTTCTTTTAGTCTTTCCTGGGAGCACTCCAGTGTGGGGTTAACGATTAATATATAAGTGAGGTTTTCTTGATTTTTTTGTTTTTCACTTTTCTCTCTTTTTTTGGGTTCGTTAATTGCCAGTGGTGGGTCCGATCTGGCTTACACTTGTGCTGGGAGGGGGCCGGGGCCCCCTTGTTACTCATTTTAGCATAGTTTCTTCCATGTTGGCATGGAGTAGCCTGGTAAAATTAGGGGAGTAGGATTTTTTATCAGAATAATAAAGTTTATGTCGTTTGAGCTTTAACGCTTTCTGTTCGGATGGCTGCTTTTAGGCCCACTGAGACGACGTGTTTTAGTTAAATATGATCCTTATCCTCCTGGCAAGATTGTATTCTTTATCAAAGGGGCTGTACCCCCTTTGACTAACTCTCGTAGTTCTCTTTTTGTGTTTGACAAGAATGTTACTTGTTTAACTTAAGGGGTGCGAGGCTGAACTTTTATTCATTTCTCAGGCAACCAGCTATCACCAAGTTCGGTAGGTCTATCACCTCTACCCGGGGTTCTTCCCACTCTTTTGCCACAGAGACGGGTTGGCCCATGTAGGCTGTCCCGGGGTAGCTCACTTGGTTTCGGGGGTTCAAACTAAAGGTCTCTTTGCTTGAGGATGCTTGCTAAATCATGATGCAAAAGGTACGAGATTATATCTCTGCTTTTTGGTGCTTGTATGGGTTGTTTCATTTCTCTTTCAGCTTTCCCTTGCGGTACTTTTTCTATGGCTTAAAAATGTCCTTTTCCGTCGCCCGTACTAAGGTGGAAAAATGGTTTGGTTTGTTTTTTAGGTTTTATAACTTTATTTATATTGTTTAGTTCTTTTGGTTGTAAAGCTAGCTGTTTGGCTCAGGGCGATCCAACTTGCATGGATGTCTTCTCGGTGTAAGGGAGGTGCTTAGCTGTCTCAGCCACGCCCTGGGTTTGATCCAAGTGCACCTTCCGGTACACTTACCATGTTACGACTTGCCTCCCCTTGTTGGTGCTTTGGTGTTATTTACCTTGGTAGCTGTTAAACAGGGGAGAGTGACGGGCGGTGTGTACGCGCCTCAGAGCCGGGTTCAAAAGGACACTCTATTTCCTTTTTACTACTAAATCCTCCTTCAAGCATTAGTTTTCATAGTGCTATTCGTGTATATTCTACTATAGAAAATGTAGCCCATTTCTTCCCACTTCGTACGCTACACCTCGACCTGACGTTTTGGGCTGTGCCCACTTTGCTTACTATTGGGCCTTCACAGGGTAAGCTGACGACGGCGGTATATAGGCGGGGGTGACTAGAAGTGGTGAGGTTTAACGGGGGTTATCGGTTCTAGAACAGGCTCCTCTAGGGGGGTCTAAGGCACCGCCAAGTCCTTTGGGTTTTAAGCTGACGCTCGTAGTACCCTGGCGGACGTTTGTTGTGATTTAACGTCTAGGTTTATGGCTGAGCATAGTGGGGTATCTAATCCCAGTTTGTTTCTCAGCTTTCGTGGGGTCAGGTGGGCTTGTGTTAAAGCTACTTTCGTATTTGGGCTTCGGACACTCGGAAGCGTATGACGGCCAGGAGGCCCTTTGGCTTTAAATTTTTACTATCCTTAACCACCCTTTACGCCGTGTCTATCAACTAGGGCCTCTCGTATAACCGCGGTGGCTGGCACGAGTTTTACCGGCCCTCTTAGCACTGACTAAGTCAAGCTTTATGCTCATTGCTTAATGTCTATCACTGCTGAGTTCCCTTGGGGGTGTGGCGTGGCAAGGCGTCTTGGGCTAATTTTTGAGCCTGATGCCCGCTCCTCGTCCCCGGGCGGGGGATTAAGGGCATCCTCACAGGGCTGCGGAGACTTGCATGTGTAAGTTGTGCTATGGCTGATAGTAAAGTCAGGACCAAGCCTTTGTGCATGCGGAGCTTTTTAGGGCTCATCTTAGCATCTTCAGTGCTATGCTTTAATGTTAAGCTACGCTAGC